GGAGACGAGCAATGACACGAAATGCACGCCGTGGTGGAAAAATATGGGTACGTATATTTCCAGACAAACCAGTTACAGTAAGACCTGCGGAAACACGTATGGGGTCGGGGAAAGGATCTCCCGAATATTGGGTAGCTGTTGTTAAACCAGGTAGAATACTTTATGAAATGGGCGGAGTAGCAGAAAATATAGCCAGAAAGGCTATTTCAGTAGCGGCGTCAAAAATGCCTATACGAACTCAATTCATTATTTCGGGATAGAAATATAGAACCAAAGAAAAGGGGTCTTTGGAATAAAAAAAAATTGCAGGTTTCTTTTTTTGGACAAAGAATATTTCTTTTTTTTTCCTTCGCCCTTTTTTGCATTGAAAGAAGAGATTCAAAAATGATATGATTCAACCTCAGACCCATTTGAATGTAGCGGACAACAGCGGGGCCCGAGAATTGATGTGTATTCGAATCATAGGAGCTAGTAATCGCCGATATGCTCATATTGGTGACGTTATTGTTGCTGTGATCAAAGAAGCAATACCAAATATGCCTCTAGAAAGATCAGAAGTGATCAGAGCTGTAATTGTACGTACTTGTAAAGAACTCAAACGTGACAACGGTATGATAATACGATATGATGACAATGCTGCAGTTGTCATTGATCAAGAAGGAAATCCAAAAGGAACTCGAGTTTTTGGTGCGATCGCCCGAGAATTGAGACAGTTAAATTTTACTAAAATAGTTTCATTAGCCCCTGAGGTATTATAAGATAAGACTATGATATAGGGATATTTGAATGAAATAGATTAATTAGTAGATTGTGTCTCACGTATATACCTTTAATAATTCATAAATAAATACATGTTTATTATATCCAAATTTGGAGGCACCAATAATTTTAGTTCATCATGGGTAGGGACACTATTGCTGACATAATAACCTCGATACGAAATGCTGACATGAATAGAAAAGGGACAGTTCGAATAGCATCTACTAACATCACCGAAAACATTGTTAAAATACTTTTACGAGAAGGTTTTATCGAAAACGTGAGGAAACATCGGGAAAGCAATAAATATTTTTTGGTTTTAACCCTCCAACATAGAAGGAATAGGAAAGGACCATATAGAACTATTTTAAATTTAAAACGGATCAGTCGACCTGGTCTACGAATCTATTCTAACTATCAACGAATTCCTAGAATTTTAGGTGGGATGGGGATTGTAATTCTTTCTACTTCTCGAGGTATAATGACAGACCGAGAGGCTCGACTAGAAGGAATCGGCGGAGAAATTTTGTGTTATATATGGTAATCCTTCTAATATCCGAATTAGATCCGAAATTTCCTATTTGTGAAAAAAAAAAGAGAAAGGACGGGTTGTCTAATATCACTCCTCCTCCATTAGTTGATACTTCAAGGGGGTTTTACCTGGAATGAAAGAACAAAAATGGGTTCATGAAGGTTTAATTACTGAATCACTTCCCAATGGTATGTTCCGGGTTCGTTTAGATAATGAAGATCTGATTCTAGGTTATGTTTCAGGAAGGATCCGACGTAGTTTTATACGGATACTACCGGGAGATAGAGTCAAAATTGAAGTAAGTCGTTATGATTCCACCAGAGGGCGTATAATTTATAGACTCCGCAACAAGGATTCGACCGATTAGGCAGTTGTTTCAACTTCAACATTCCTTTCATGGGGATACAATTCGAAGTTCAAAATCTCAAGAAACTTATTTTCTTCCAAGAAATAGATTCGGAATTCAGTTAAGGTAAGGAATGACAAATATGAAAATAAGGGCCTCTGTTCGTAAAATTTGTGAAAAATGTCGACTGATCCGTCGGCGGGGACGAATTATAGTAATTTGTTCCAACCCGAGACATAAACAAAGACAAGGATAATCTTTCTAAAAGGGACTCTAAAGGACCCGATGTACAAATAAAAATAAAGGATCTGTTTTAACATGAAATGGATATATCCATATATCTCTGACTCATATTTATGAGATGATAAAATATGGCAAAACCTATACCAAGAATTGGTTCACGTAGGAATGGACGTATTGGTTCACGTAAGAGTGCACGTAGAATACCAAAGGGAGTTATTCATGTTCAAGCAAGTTTCAACAATACCATTGTGACTGTTACAGATGTACGAGGTCGGGTGGTTTCTTGGTCCTCTGCCGGTACTTGTGGATTCAGGGGTACAAGAAGAGGGACACCATTTGCTGCTCAAACCGCAGCAGGAAATGCTATTCGTACAGTAGTGGATCAAGGTATGCAACGAGCAGAAGTTATGATAAAAGGTCCTGGTCTCGGAAGAGATGCAGCATTACGAGCTATTCGTAGAAGTGGTATACTCTTAAGTTTCGTACGGGATGTAACCCCTATGCCACATAATGGCTGTAGACCTCCTAAAAAAAGACGTGTGTAGAAATAAACATTGAAGAGATTTCAAGAGAAATAAACGATTCAATGATCTGATCAAATAATATTACTATGGTTCGAG